TTTCATAGGGAAGTCCAAAGTGGCTCTATTTCATTCTATTTCACTTCCTAGCACTTCCTATCATTTAATATCCATCCCTTTGGTCTTATTGACATAAGAGATGCCATTTATAGTCTATCTCTTTCTATATATGGAAAGTCAAGAAATTCTCATCGAAACATCGAGAAATTGTGCATATAGAAAACTCTAAAGAAAGAAAAAAGGAGACCCATGCCATGATTTTCAAATCTTTTCTACTTAGTAGTCTAAGTTTCTCGATGAGGATAATTAATTCGGTCGTTGTGGTCGGACTCTATTATGGATTTCTAACCACATTCTACATAGACCCCTCTTAGATCTTCTTTCTCCAATCTTGGGTTAGGGAAGAAGGAGATATTCGCGACTACTGGTGGTTTCATTATGTGGCAGCTCATGATCTTCATATCGATCTATTATCCACCTCCGCATCTATTCTTTCTTAGCTAAACGGGTGGAAGATCCATCCAATTTGGTTATATCATGAACTCGAAAAACGGATCTGAATGTGACTGAAATGCACGATCTTCACAGGTATCACTTTTCACGATACCTAAACCTAAAAGGTGGAATAGCGATTTTCGAACCATTTCCTATAAGAGAATGGTTTCCATTACTTTGAGAAATGGATTCTATATCAAACTATAGCTATTGCATTAAAGAAGAAAAGAAACTAATAGAAGTCGAAGACGCGGAATGGTAGTGAATAGAGAAAAAGATTCTTCTGATTTTCTTGTTCCTGAAAATATTCTATCTATCTCCTAGACGCTGTAGAGAATTGAGAATTTTCATGTCTTTCAATTCTCGTACTCGTAATTGGAAAGTTACGGAAGGAGATCCATCATTTTGCAATGAAAACAACATAAAAAACTCTGGACAATTTCGAAATCAGACCAAGCGTCTTAATACATATGATTACAAGATTTATCTTTTATGAATCGCTATTGCTTTGATACGAATAATGGCAGTCGTTTCAGTATGTTAAGGATACAGATGTATCCACAATTCATATGGTGTATCAATTCTATAAATTGGATATAGCAATAAATAAATCAGCAAAATTCTTTTATTTTAGATAGAAGAAATGTTTCTTCTATCTAAAATAAAAGAATGTACCCTTCTATCCAAATCCAATTTGCATCGATAAAATAAATCCAAATTATAGATTCCAGCAGTAGATGAATAATTGCAAATTTTTGTGTGTACGAGATTCGAATAACTTCAAAATAACTGACATAATTTTTTATTTTTCCTGATCAGAAAAATACATGAAAAAGAAAGGAGGTAGAAAAATTTTTTGATTTATGGTTAAAGAAGAAAAACAAGAAAACAGGGGTTCTGTTGAATTTCAAGTATTCAGTTTCACCAATAAGATACGGAGACTTGCTTCACATTTGGAATTACACAAAAAAGATTTTTCATCGGAAAGAGGTCTACGAAGACTTTTGGGAAAACGTCAACGTTTGCTGGCTTATTTGGCAAAGAAAAATAGAGTACGTTATAAGAAATTAATAAGTCAGTTGGATATTCGGGAGAAGTAATTTAATCGTTCGAATTTTTTTATTATTTTATTAGTAGTCTTATAGTAGTCTTAGATTTTGCATTTTGATGAGCCTCATTTTGAGGAATTCATGGAATAATGAATTAAGGAAGAAAAAAGAATATGAGTCCACCGTTTACAAGAAAAGATCTAATGATAGTCAATATGGGCCCTCAACACCCATCAATGCACGGTGTTCTTCGACTGATAGTTACTCTCGATGGTGAAGATGTTGTTGATTGTGAACCCATATTAGGCTATTTACACAGAGGAATGGAAAAAATTGCAGAAAACAGAACTATTATACAATACTTGCCTTATGTAACACGGTGGGATTATTTAGCTACTATGTTTACAGAAGCAATAACAGTAAATGCACCAGAATTGTTAGAGAATATTCAAATACCTCAAAGAGCCAGCTATATTCGGGTAATTATGTTGGAATTGAGCCGTATAGCTTCTCACTTGTTATGGCTTGGACCTTTTATGGCGGATCTCGGCGCACAGACTCCTTTTTTCTACATTTTTAGAGAGAGAGAATTGATATATGATCTATTTGAAGCTGCTACAGGTATGCGAATGATGCATAATTACTTTCGCATCGGAGGAGTAGCTGCCGATCTACCTTATGGATGGATGGATAAATGTTTAGATTTCTGTGATTATTTTTTACGAGGAGTTGTTGAATATCAAGAACTTATTACACAGAATCCTATTTTTTTAGAACGAGTTGAAGGAGTAGGTTTTATTAGCGGAGAAGAAGCTGTAAATTGGGGCTTATCGGGACCAATGTTACGAGCTTCTGGAATACAATGGGATCTTCGTAAAATTGATCCTTATGAGTCTTACAATCAATTGGATTGGAAAGTCCAATGGCAAAAAGAAGGAGATTCGTTAGCTCGCTATTTAGTACGAATTGGTGAAATGAAGGAATCCATCAAAATTATTCAACAGGCTGTAGAGAAAATTCCTGGAGGCCCTTATGAGAATTTAGAAGCTCGACGCTTTAAGAAAGCAAAGAATTCGGAATGGAATGATTTTGAATATAGATTTCTTGGTAAAAAACCTTCCCCTAATTTTGAATTATCAAAGCAAGAACTTTATGTAAGAGTGGAAGCACCAAAAGGTGAATTAGGAATTTATCTAGTAGGAGATAACAGTCTTTTCCCCTGGAGATGGAAAATTCGTCCACCCGGTTTTATTAATTTACAAATTCTTCCTCAGCTAGTTAAAAAAATGAAATTGGCTGATATCATGACGATATTAGGTAGTATAGATATCATTATGGGGGAAGTTGATCGTTGAAATGATAATAGATAGGGTAGGGGTAGAAACTATCAATTCTTTTTCGAAATCGGAATTATTAAAAGAAGTCTATGGACTGATATGGATTCTACCTATTTTGACCCTCTTACTGGGAATCACAATAGAAGTACTTGTAATTGTGTGGTTAGAAAGAGAAATATCCGCATCAATACAACAACGTATTGGTCCTGAATATGCAGGCCCCCTAGGACTGCTTCAAGCTATAGCAGATGGAACTAAGCTGATTTTTAAAGAGGATATCCTCCCATCCCGAGGAGAGATTCCTTTATTTAGCATTGGACCCTCTATAGCAGTCATATCTGTTTTATTAAGTTTTTTAGTTATCCCTTTTGGATATCATTTTGTTTTAGCTGATCTTAGTATTGGTGTTTTTTTATGGATTGCCATTTCTAGTATTGCTCCTATTGGTCTTCTTATGGCAGGATATAGCTCAAATAATAAATATTCTTTTTCAGGTGGTCTACGAGCAGCTGCTCAATCTATTAGTTATGAAATACCATTAACTTTTTGTGTACTAGCAATATCTCTACGTGTGATTCGTTAAAAAAAGGAGCTTTTCCTCTAAAATCCATTGAATACTTATTTTCCTTTTCTTATTCTGTAATTCGGATCGGTAAATCGGTAAGTTAAACTAAATAGCTATATGAGTGAAACAAAACAGCTTATTAATTTGTAGTAAAAAAAAAAATCTCATTTCCTACGTACAAGAAAAAGTTGAAGTAAATATAAGTAGTGTAAACTCTTTACCCCAAGATTGAGATTGTTTGATTAGTCATTATATCTTGAAGCGGGCAAGAATAAAGGATTCGCGATATGGAATTCCATTACTAGAATATTTTTAGTTATTACTAGAACTTAGAACCATATAAAAGAATCCATAAAAAGTTAGTGAGGGATTAGGAACACTAAAGTGCATAAAGGATTAGTAATGAGAGAATCTAAATCATTAGACATTTTTTCTCATAAAAGGAATCAAAATAAGGACTTGAAATTGGTGGAAATGATCAAGTAGTACTTTCTTGGGATTCCGATCCAGAGTATATTCCCATTCACTTGTTAAGTAAATAGCTATCAAGAACGAATTAACCCTTTATTTCTTTTTTCTTTTTAAGTATCCCCTTCCCCCGGAAAGAAGAATAGGATAAAAGAAAAGATATGTAATGCAATAGAAAAAAAGATCTTTATTTATTCTTTCTTTTATTTTATCTATATTCATATAGAATTGAATTCGTCATGAACTAATATCCAATTCTTTTCATTTATTAATTGCTATAACGAGTGTTTTATTCCAATATTAAGTTATTACTGAACAAGAAAAACTTTCATTTTTTATATAAAGGATAAGATCAATTCAGAAGCGCTTTTTTATTATTTTAGCAGACGGAATTGCTTTGGTCTAATTTAGGACTTTCCAATCAATTTTATCTTACCTAATTATATCTACATAAAATCGAAAAGAAATAATCTTTTTTTCTGATCATAGAGGAGCCGTATGAAGCTAAGGTTTCATGTACGGTTTTGGAATAGCGGTGGGAACTGTGATGTTATCATCGACTATGATTATCTAACAGTTCAAGTACGGTTGATATTGTTGAAGCACAGTCAAAATATGGTTTTTTGGGGTGGAATCTTTGGCGTCAGCCTATAGGTTTTCTAGTTTTTCTAATTTCTTCTTTGGCGGAATGTGAAAGATTACCCTTTGATTTACCAGAAGCAGAAGAAGAATTAGTAGCGGGTTATCAAACCGAATATTCCGGTATTAAATATGGTTTATTTTATCTTGCTTCTTACCTAAATTTATTAGTTTCCTCTTTATTTGTAACTGTTCTCTACTTAGGCGGGTGGAATTTGTCCATTCCCTATATCTCTTTTTTTGAATTTTTCCAAATGAATAAAATTATGGGGATTTTGGAAATTATAACGGGTCTCCTTATTACATTAACTAAAGCTTTTTTATTTCTCTTCATTTCTATCACAATAAGATGGACTTTACCCCGGATGAGAATAGATCAGTTATTAAATCTTGGATGGAAATTTCTTTTACCCATTTCTCTGGGCAATCTCTTATTAACAACTTCTTCCCAACTAGTTTCACTATAAATAAGATAATACAATAAGAGTAAGAATATCTTCAAAACAAAAGTTCTCTCAAACAAGAGAAAGAAACATACCTTTTTCATAGATATTTAGAATATGTTCCCTATGATAACTGGGTTCATTAGTTATGGTCAACAAACAATACGTGCCGCAAGATACATTGGTCAAGGTTTCATAATTACTTTATCTCACACAAATCGTTTACCTATAACGATTCACTACCCTTATGAAAAATCAATTACATCAGAGCGTTTCCGTGGGCGAATACACTTTGAATTTGATAAATGTATTGCTTGTGAAGTATGTGTTCGTGTATGCCCAATAGATCTACCCCTTGTGGATTGGAGATTTGAAAAGGATATTAAAAAGAAACAATTGCTTAATTATAGTATTGATTTTGGAGTTTGTATATTTTGTGGTAACTGTGTTGAATATTGTCCGACAAACTGTTTATCAATGACTGAAGAATATGAACTTTCTACTTATGATCGTCATGAATTGAATTACAATCAAATTGCTTTGAGTCGGTTACCAGTCTCCATAATGGGAGATTACACAATTCAAACAATTAGGAATTCACCTCAAAGTAAAATAGACGAAGAAAAATTTTTGAATTCAAGAACGATTACTGATTACTAGGTACTGAGTAACTACTGTTTATTACAAATTATTCATGATTTAAAATGAGAATAGATTTTCGTAATGTAATTTCTAACTATACAATTTATATATAAATATCCTAATCCCTTTTCCTTTGCTTGAATCTTTTAGTTTTAGTCAGTTCATGAAAAATTTTATACTATTAATTTCTTCTTATCCATAATGGATTTACCTGGACCAATACATGAGATTCTTGTGCTATTTGGGGGATTTGTTCTTCTACTAGGGGGTCTAGGAGTAGTATTACTTACCAACCCAATTTATTCTGCCTTTTCGCTGGGATTAGTTCTTGTTTGTATATCCTTATTCTATTTTTTATTAAATTCCTACTTTGTAGCTGTCGCACAACTTCTTATTTATGTGGGAGCCATAAATGTCTTAATCATATTTGCTGTAATGTTTGTAAATGGCTCAGAGTGGTCTAAAGATAAGAATTATTGGACTATTGGAGATGGGTTTACTTCACTCGTTTCTATAACTATTCCTTTTTCACTAATAACTACTATCTCAGATACGTCATGGTATGGAATTCTTTGGACTACAAGATCAAACCAAATAGTGGAACAAGGTCTCATAAATAACGTTCAACAAATTGGGATTCATTTAGCAACCGATTTTTATCTTCCGTTTGAACTCATTTCCCTTATTCTTCTAGTTTCTTTAATAGGTGCAATTACTATGGCTAGACAATAATAAATTCTAAGAATTTCAAATCTAAAAAAAATAACTAAAGGATAAAACAATTTTGATTTAGTAAAACCCATCTACTGTCAACACAACAAATACTTTCTTTTCTCTTTTGTTGTGTAATTGTTCTATTCTAATTAATTGAATCGGTTCAATTCTTGTCCTCATATTGAAATGAATCGAGATTGATAAGGAGTTAGTTAATGATGTTTGAGCATGTACTTTTTTTGAGTGTCTATTTATTTTCGATTGGTATCTACGGATTGATTACAAGCCGAAACATGGTTAGAGCTCTAATATGTCTTGAACTTATACTGAATTCAATTAATCTAAATCTCGTAACATTTTCTGCTCTATTTGATAGTCGCCAATTAAAAGGAGACATTTTCGCAATTTTTGTTATAGCCCTTGCGGCTGCTGAAGCAGCTATTGGACTATCCATTCTTTCTTCCATCCATCGTAACAGGAAATCAACTCGTATCAATCAATCGAATTTTTTGAATAATTAGACATAGAATCCTTTAAACAAAGGCCCTTATATAATAATTGAGTCTTCTTTTCTTATTTTTATTTGAGAATACCCATTTTTTAAGTAGGTTATTTCAGAGTATTCTTTTTTACTTATTGAATTTTGCATTTTTGCAATTCATTGATATTGCAATATTCAAATTGCAATAATTTATATTGCAAAGATAATAGCCAATTTATTGGCTAATTCAAATTAGTATGTAGAATTAGTATAATTATGACTGTTGAAGCCTTAAATTCAAGTCTCTTGGCTCTTTTCACGCTTTCTCACAAACGGATTAAGAAATATATTGCATTATTTTTTTTTTTATTAAAGTTTGGATAAACCATTGCTTCGTCTGGTGTCGACAATACATATAACTTATATAGTACTAATTTATAGTACTAATTTAATTTTTACCAGATCGAAAATTGTTATGTTGAAAAGGAAAATTTCTAGATCCAATGTCACATTCTGTAAAAATTTATGATACATGTATAGGATGCACTCAATGTGTACGAGCTTGTCCAACAGATGTATTAGAAATGATACCTTGGGATGGATGTAAAGCCAAGCAAATTGCTTCTGCGCCGAGAACCGAAGATTGTGTGGGTTGTAAGAGATGCGAATCCGCCTGCCCAACAGATTTTTTAAGTGTCCGCGTTTATTTAGGGCCTGAAACAACCCGCAGCATGGCTCTATCTTATTGATACGTTACAAAAAACTCCACTTGAATCGTCTGATTCCTCTTTACCGAAGAAGCCTGTGCTCAAAATAGTCGAGCATGGGCTTTTCTGGTCAAAACGTATCTTGTCTTTATTACTTTATCATGAGTTATTTTCCTTGGTTAACAATACTTGTTGTTTTGCCGATATTTGCAGGTTCATTAATTTTCTTTTTACCCCATAAAGGAAACAAAATCGTTAGGTGGTATACTATATCTATTTGTTTATTAGAATTCCTTCTAATGACTTATGCATTCTGTTATCATTTCCAATTAGAGGATCCCTTAATGCAATTAAGGGAGGATTCTAAATGGATAGATGTTTTTGATTTCCACTGGAGATTGGGAATCGATGGACTTTCATTAGGATCTATTTTATTGACAGGATTTATCACTACTTTAGCTACTTTAGCCGCTTGGCCAATTACCCGGAATTCGCGATTATTCTATTTCCTGATGCTAGCAATGTATAGCGGTCAAATAGGATTATTTTCTTCACGAGACCTTTTACTTTTTTTTATCATGTGGGAGTTAGAATTAATTCCTGTTTACTTACTTTTATCCATGTGGGGGGGGAAAAGACGTCTATATTCAGCTACCAAGTTTATTTTGTATACAGCGGGCGGTTCCATTTTTTTCTTAATAGGAGTTCTGGGTATGGGCTTATATGGTTCCAACGAACCAAGATTAGACTTGGAAGGATTGATTAATCAATCATACCCTGCAACGTTGGAAATATTACTTTATTTTGGCTTTCTTATTGCTTATGCTGTCAAATTGCCGATTATACCTCTACATACGTGGTTACCAGATACCCACGGGGAAGCACATTACAGTACATGTATGCTTTTAGCGGGAATCCTATTAAAGATGGGGGCATACGGGTTGATTCGGATCAATATGGAATTGTTACCTCATGCTCATTATCTATTTTCCCCCTGGTTGGTAATAATAGGAGCGGTGCAAATAATCTATGCAGCTTCAACTTCTCTTGGTCAACGAAATTTCAAAAAAAGAATAGCCTACTCCTCCGTATCTCACATGGGTTTCATAATTATAGGAATTGGTTCCATAACCAATATTGGACTAAATGGAGCTATTTTACAAATATTATCCCATGGATTTATTGGTGCTACACTATTTTTCTTGGCAGGAACGGCTTGTGATAGAATGCGTCTTGTTTATCTCGAAGAACTGGGAGGAATATCTATACCAATGCCAAAAATGTTTACTATGTTTAGTAGCTTTTCAATGGCTTCTCTTGCCTTACCAGGAATGAGTGGTTTTGTTGCAGAATTAGTAGTATTTTTTGGACTAATTACTAGTCCAAAATTTATGTTAATGCCAAAAATGCTAATTACTTTTGTAATGGCAATTGGAATGATATTAACTCCTATTTATTTATTATCTATGTTACGCCAAATGTTCTATGGATACAAGTTATTTCATGTTCCAAACACAAATTTTGTGGATTCTGGACCACGAGAACTCTTTCTTTTAATCTGTATCTTTTTACCAGTAATAGGAATTGGTATTTATCCAGATTTTGTTCTCTCGCTATCCGTTGACAGGGTAGAGGCTCTCTTATCCAATTATTATCCTAAATAGGATTTTCTTTTTTTAACTTGTTCACTTTATATTTCATAATGGAAAAACCAAAAAATTCCGAAAAAAGTAAAAAAGTCTAATTAGATCTATTTCGAATTTTTGAGAACCCCTTTGAACGTCTTTTCAAAGGGGTTCTCAAACGAAACAAAAATGGAAAAAACATTCATTTTATGAATGTTTTATGTTATGTAATCATTTAGATGGTAATGTAAATGAACCATAACTATGTAAACCTATTCCTAAAAGATTGATACCAAAATAGCAGATCCAAATTATAAGAAATCCTATCGAAGCTACAAATGCGGAATTCGTACCGTTCCAATTTGGATTTGTTCTACTATGTAAATAAATTGCAAATATGGTCCAGGTAATAAATGCCCAAGTTTCCTTAGGATCCCAATTCCAATAGGATCCCCACGCCTCATTAGCCCATACTGCTCCACAAAGAATACCTATGGTTAAAAAGGTAAACCCTAGACTAATAACACGATAACTCCAAGAATCCAAACGCTCAGTTAATTGATATTTGTAATAATTTGCAAATGAAGGAAAAGAGGTGTTTTTTAAAGCACTTCTTTTTGCACAGAAATATTCAATATCACTAAATAAAAATGTTTTAAGTAATTTTATTTTTTTATTTTTAGAAAAGAAATCTAAATTCTTTCGAAATCTAATGATTAGAAGAGCGGCGGATAATAAGGATCCGCACAAAAGAGTTGCATAGCTTAGTAACATCATACTGACATGCATCATTAACCACTGAGATTGTAGAGCAGGTACTAGTATTGTAGATTGATGCATTTCAGTTAAAAGACCTGACGTGGCAAAGCCTTGCATTAAAATAGTACTTGGCGTAGTTATTGCGCTTAAATCATTTTTAGAGTTCTGTATCTTAGGAATAGTATGAAGAATATACAGAGCCCATGAAAGGAAGATCAATGACTCATATAAATTACTTAATGGAAAATGTCCCGAAGAAATCCAACGAGAAACTAAAAATCCTGTTATAGAGAAAAAAGTAGCTATCATTCCTTTTTCTGACGAATCATGTAATTCCCAAAGTTCACGAACTAATAAGGTTATCAAATGAATCGTAATCACAATTGAAATAGTTGAGAAAGAGATATGAGTTAGTATATGTTCTAAAGTTGCAAATAGCATAAGGAGAAGGTCCTATTACAAAATAGGGAATTTCGAATTGAATCCATTTTCTAATCTATTGTATTCTTTTTCGAGAATGCCGCCACTCGGACTCGAACCGAGATGCTTGAGCACTGCTTCCTAAGAGCAGCGTGTCTACCAATTTCACCATGGCGGCTAACTTGAAATAATAGTTTACTTAAAAGAATAATAGTTATTTTCTCGCGAATCGTCGAGATTGGGAGAATCCATAGAATTTAGGAAAATTAGAATTTCATCATTAAATACAAAGTACAAAGAGGTACAAAGAGTTTTGTATTTTGAACAGTTTCTAGAGTCAAAGCCTTTACGCTCTTATTAATACGATTTACCAGTCCTAATTTTTTTTTTTTTTATTTGTGAATTTTGGATAAGATAGGTAAAAATTCTAAATCCTATTGCAAGAATACTCTATTTTTGAGAATGGAATCCTCATAAAAAAAGGAGGATCCCATTCTCAACTTTGATAGGAAAAGAATACTGAGGACACAATATACCAAAACTTTTGTCTTATATAACAGAATAACAGAAGGATTAGTTCTAAGAATATTGTACCCAGGAATTCGACACATAAAAGTACATTCATTAATTAATCCAAATTATTCATTCATATTAAATAATTGGAATTTCTTTGATATCGTTCAATTCAGATTATTCCAAAACCTGATTATTTGTTTGTCACCCCGAAAAACCTTTTGGTTTTGGATGCTCGTTGCCGCTCAAAAATGATCTTGATTTTGCTAAGGAATAAGATTGTACTATGGAAAAATAAGTTTTTTTCTTCCAAATATTTTTACGAATACGCTTTTTTGACATCGAAGTACGTTTTTTTGGAACTGCCATTCAAAAGGAGAGTTAGTTTTTTCTAGTTGTATGTGAAAGACATCTATTGCCGCAAATTAATCCTTCTTTCTGTTTTTTCTTAGTATTTATACTTAGATACTGAAAGATAATGAAATTTGAAATTATTTTTTACTTCATTTTGTCTAATGTGGATAAGACAAGAATTTTTCGCGTATTTTTCATATATATTTTAGACTTTGTTTTAATAATATACAATATATACAAAGATATATTATATACAAAACAAAGGTTTTCTATTTAAATCAATTTATATATCAAATATACTCCATATATAAATTTAAAGTATGGGGGATAAGCCCTCATATAATATGGGGAGATAAAACGAAGGTGAAATTCAAATAGTTAATTAAGTTGAGAAGATATTCAAGAATGGAAGTCCGGTCAAAATTAAAAAATAATTAGTCTCTTAAACAAGACATTCTAAAACTTAGATAATTCTAGTCATTAGGATTTCTTTTTTATATGAAGTAAAGAATATTCGAAAATTTCTGATAAATATAAAATTCAAATATAGTTGAAATTCAATCAATCAGTTACGAAATAAGAGAGCTATTTCATTTTAACAGAAAGAAATAAAAGAAAAGTAAACTTATTTCATCTTTTTTTTTAATAAATATCCTTTTTTATCTAATAACTAAATAACGAAATTCTTTGATTAACTTTTTGAATTTAAATTTAAGCAACTAACCCCATTCTGAATTTTTGAATATTTCAATGAGACTAATTTTCAAAAAAATAAGAATTCCAGTATTTTTTCTTATTCTTATTTTGTTTTTTTAATTCCTTCAGAAAGAAATAAGAATAGGTTTGGTGAATCGGAAACAATTTAATAGAAAAAAAGAACTATAAATTTCAACTAAAAATTACTATTTCTTTTCTTATGGAACATACATATCAATATGCCTGGGTAATCCCTCTTCTCCCACTTCCAGTTATTATGTTAATGGGGTTTGGACTTTTTCTTATTCCGACAGCAACAAAAAATCTTCGTCGCATATGGGCTTTTCCTAGCATTTTACTCTTAAGTATAGCTCTGGTATTCTCAGTTCACCTATCTATTCAACAAATAAAAGGGAGTTCTATATATCAATATCTATGGTCTTGGACCATCAATAATGATTTTTCTTTAGAATTTGGATACTTGATCGACCCCCTTACTTCTATTATGTTAATACTAATTACTACTGTAGGAATCTTGGTTCTTATTTATAGTGACGATTATATGTCTCATGATGAGGGATATTTGAGATTTTTCGTTTATATAAGTTTTTTTAATACTTCCATGTTGGGATTGGTTACTAGTTCCAATTTGATACAAATTTATTTTTTTTGGGAACTTGTGGGAATGTGTTCCTATTTATTGATAGGCTTTTGGTTTACACGACCAATTGCAGCGAGTGCTTGTCAAAAAGCTTTTGTAACTAATCGTGTAGGGGATTTTGGTTTGTTATTAGGAATTTTAGGTTTTTTTTGGATAACAGGTAGTTTAGAGTTTCGGGATTTGTTCAAAATAGCTAATAACTGGATTCCTAATAATGGGATTAATTCATTACTTACTACTTTGTGCGCTTTTTTATTATTTCTTGGTGCAGTTGCAAAATCTGCACAATTCCCTCTTCACGTATGGTTACCTGATGCTATGGAAGGACCCACTCCCATCTCGGCTCTTATACACGCAGCAACTATGGTTGCTGCGGGGATTTTTCTTGTAGCTCGACTTCTTCCTCTTTTCATATCCCTACCTTTGATAATGAGTTTCATTTCCTTAGTAGGTACAATAACACTTTTCTTAGGAGCGACTTTAGCTCTTGCTCAGAGAGATATTAAAAGAAGCTTAGCCTATTCTACAATGTCTCAATTGGGTTATATGATGTTAGCTCTAGGTATAGGTTCTTATCAAGCAGCTTTATTCCATTTGATCACTCATGCTTATTCGAAAGCTTTATTGTTTTTGGGATCCGGATCTGTTATTCATTCAATGGAACCTCTTGTTGGATATTCACCAGATAAAAGTCAGAATATGGTTCTTATGGGTGGTTTAAAAAAATATGTTCCTATTACAAGAACTACTTTTTTATGCGGTACACTTTCTCTTTGTGGTATTCCACCTCTTGCTTGTTTCTGGTCCAAAGATGAAATCCTTAGTAATAGTTGGTTATATTCACCCTTTTTTGGAATAATAGCTTCTTTTACTGCAGGATTAACTGCATTTTATATGTTTCGAATATATTTACTTACTTTTGATGGGTATTTGCGTGTTCATTTTCAAAATTACAGTAGTACTAAAGAAGGTTCGTTGTATTCAATATCCTTATGGGGAAAAAGCATACCCAAAGGATTCAATAGAGATTTTGTTTTATCAACAATGAAGAGTGAAGTTTCTTTTTTTTCACAAAATATACCCAAAATTCCCGGTAATACAAGAAATAGGATAGGATTCTTTAGTACTTCCTTTGGAGCTAAAAATACTTTTGTCTATCCTCGCGAAACTGGAAATACTATGCTATTTCCTCTTCTTATATTACTCCTTTTTACTTTGTTCATTGGATCCATAGGAATCCATTTTGATAATGGAGTAATGGATAATGGAACATCGGAGTTAACTATATTATCAAAGTGGCTAACCCCTTCAATAAGCTTTTTCCAGGAAAGTTCTAATTCTTCCATAAATTCATATGAATTTCTCACTAATGCAATTTCTTCTGTAAGTTTAGCTATTTTTGGTCTATTCATAGCATATATATGCTACGGATCTACTTATTCTTTTTTTCAGAATTTGAATTTTAAAAATTCCCTTGTAAAAGGTAATCCCAAAAAGTACTTTTGGGATCAAGTAAAAAAAAAGGTATACAGTTGGTCATATAATCGCGGTTATATAGATGTTTTCTATACTAGGCTCTTTATCCTGGGTATAAGAAGATTTGCCGAACTAACGCATTTTTTTGATAAAGGTGTTATTGATGGAATTATCAATGGAGTAGGTCTTGCTGGTTTTTGTATAGGAGAAGAAATTAGATATGTGGGTGGAGGGCGAATATCGTCTTATCTATTCTTTTTTTTATGTTATGTCTCTTTGTTCCTATTCTTTTTTCTTCCTTAATTCATTATTCCATGAATTCCTCAAAATGAGGCTCATCAAAATGCAAAATCTAAGACTACTATAAGACTACTAATAAAATAATAAAAAAATTCGAACGATTAAATTACTTCTCCCGAATATCCAACTGACTTATTAATTTCTTATAACGTACTCTATTTTTCTTTGCCAAATAAGCCAGCAAACGTTGACGTTTTCCCAAAAGTCTTCGTAGACCTCTTTCCGATGAAAAATCTTTTTTGTGTAATTCCAAATGTGAAGCAAGTCTCCGTATCTTATTGGTGAAACTGAATACTTGAAATTCAACAGAACCCCTGTTTTCTTGTTTTTCTTCTTTAACCATAAATCAAAAAATTTTTCTACCTCCTTTCTTTTTCATGTATTTTTCTGATCAGGAAAAATAAAAAATTATGTCAGTTATTTTGAAGTTATTCGAATCTCGTACACACAAAAATTTGCAATTATTCATCTACTGCTGGAATCTATAATTTGGATTTATTTTATCGATGCAAATTGGATTTGGATAGAAGGGTACATTCTTTTATTTTAGATAGAAGAAACATTTCTTCTATCTAAAATAAAAGAATTTTGCTGATTTATTTATTGCTATATCCAATTTATAGAATTGATACACCATATGAATTGTGGATACATCTGTATCCTTAACATACTGAAACGACTGCCATTATTCGTAT